ATGAACAAATATCTTACACGTTGGCTATTTTCTACTAATCATAAGGATATCGGTACTTTATATTTACTATTTGGAGCTTTTTCCGGAATGGCGGGGACAGCTTCGAGTATGTTAATACGGCTAGAACTGTCAGCTCCAGGTAGTATGTTAGGAGATGATCATCTATATAACGTGATTGTGACAGCACATGCTCTATTAATGATTTTCTTCCTGGTAATGCCAGTAATGATTGGGGGATTCGGAAATTGGTTTGTGCCAATTATGATTGGTGCACCCGATATGGCCTTTCCTAGATTAAACAATATTAGTTTCTGGTTGTTACCGCCTTCTCTAATACTATTGACTGGTTCTATGTTTGTGGAACAAGGGGCAGGTACAGGTTGGACCATTTATCCCCCATTAGCAAGTGTTCAAGCTCATTCAGGGGGAGCCGTGGACATGGCCATATTCAGTTTACATCTAGCTGGGGTATCTTCCATTTTAAGCTCTATTAACTTTATAACTACTATAATTAACATGAGGGTTCCTGGTATGAGTATGCATAGATTACCCCTATTTGTATGGTCTGTATTAATTACTACTATATTGTTATTATTATCTTTGCCAGTATTAGCGGGTGCAATTACAATGTTATTGACAGATAGAAACTTTAATACAACATTCTTTGATCCTGCGGGGGGAGGAGACCCAATTTTATTCCAGCACTTATTCTGGTTTTTTGGGCATCCCGAAGTCTATATCTTAATTCTGCCAGGATTTGGTATGGTATCTCAAATTATTCCCACATTTTCTGCTAAACAGCATATTTTTGGTTATTTAGGTATGGTCTATGCTATGATTTCTATTGGAGTATTAGGATTTATTGTTTGGGCCCATCATATGTTCACCGTTGGTATGGATGTTGATACTCGTGCCTACTTTACTGCAGCCACTATGATTATTGCTGTTCCCACCGGAATTAAGATATTTAGCTGGCTAGCTACTATATATGGGGGAAGCCCGCGGCTTGATACCCCTATGTTGTGGGCTATTGGGTTTGTATTTTTATTTACCATTGGTGGTTTAACTGGAGTTATATTAGCTAATAGTTCATTAGATATAATGTTACACGACACTTATTATGTAGTAGCTCACTTCCATTACGTGCTATCTATGGGGGCTATATTTGCCATATTTGGGGGATACTACTATTGGTTCGGTAAAATTACAGGTTTTAGCTATAATGAGTTATATGGTAAAATCCATTTCTGGATTATGTTTATCGGAGTTAATTTAACTTTCTTCCCCCAACATTTCTTGGGCTTAGCTGGATTACCTAGAAGATACTCCGATTTCGCTGATGCTTATCGAGATTGGAACTTAGTTAGTTCTCTCGGAGCTATAATAGCCCTAATAGGAGTTATATGGTTTATATACTTATCTTATGAAGCATTAGCAGCCGAAAGACCATTTGAGGGCTGGTCAACTGCGCCTGGCTCGTTAGAGTGGTCTTTAAGTTCTCCGCCTGCTTTTCATACTTATAATGAATTACCATTTGTCTATAAGGGGGAATTGATTCCTGGGGATACTTCCTATATTATTTCCATTGGGGATTAATTATATATTGTGGGTACGGTTCGTCAACCTAAAGATTCCCCACACTACTCCTTTGACCTTGGGGAGTCTATAAGGCAATATGTTCTTCTAATACATGCAAGGCCCCATAGGGGTCCTACTGGTGAGGATAAAATGGAGATCGTCTCGGTTGACGTATTAGAATAGGTGGGATAGTGGGCCCACCTGGTCGAAGATGCGTAGTATAGCCACACTTTCACTGTAACAAGGGGAAGACACATTTTGGCAGCAGTAGAGAATCTTGTGCAATGGGTATACGCTTGACACAGGGTTTCACACTGAGGTCTGTCTAACTAAGTGCCAGCAGACGCGGTTAAACTTAGGGGCCCAGTTTTTATTTCGCATTAGGCGTTAAAGTATGTAGTGAAGCATGAGGACAAAGTAAGGTAAACCTCTTGGTAGCGGTAAAATGCTTGGAGCAAGAGTGGAAGTCCGAAGGTGAAGACTCCTTACTCCGTTCATGGTACGTCTTCATGAAATACGAAAGCTTGGATAGCAAACAGGATTAGATACCCTGGTAGTCCTTGCCCTAAACTTATACAATAGCTTTATTAGCGAATAACCTTATTGTATGCCTGAATACTATGATCGCAAGATTGAAACTCAAAAGGCTTGGCTGTTCACTGTTTAAGTCAGAGGAGCGTGTAATTTAATACGATGATCCGCGTGTCACCTTACCTTTCCTTGAAAGCGGTTTATAGGTATAAGCCGCTCAGGTATTGCATGGCCGTCGTCAGGATAATAATAAATGTTATCCTTAACCCTATTATGGATTAAGTCAGGTGTTATGGTCTTTATGGAATGGGATATTACGCGCTACATTCTCCTGTACAATATATACAGTAAATCAGGAGGCGGAGATTACCTGAAACGGGAATCTTAAGTAGAATTTGATAGTAATCGGGAAGTAGAGCGTTCCGGTGAATTCTAACCCAGTGTTAGCACAAATCGCCCGTCGTCCCCTTCAAGTTAAGGATACGAGACGCCCCGCCAAAGGCAGGGTTATCCCTCCTTTTCTAGAATGGGTAAGTCGTAACATAGTAAGAGTAAGGGAACTTGTTCTTGGGCCATAGCCGCCCTGCGTTCAATACGTACTTGGCCGCCCTCTTTGTATAATTAGGATGATAAGTACTATTATTTCAATCATCTTTAAAACGCTTGCAATAATAATACCTCTATTAGTGGCTATAGCTTATTTAACTTTAGCAGAAAGAAAGGTATTAGGATATATGCAAGCACGAAAAGGACCTAATGTAGTTGGTGTCTGTGGACTATTACAGCCCTTAGCTGATGGATTAAAGTTATTCTCCAAAGAGATGATTATTCCCAATCACGCCAATCTATCGGTTTATATTGTAGCCCCAATTCTATCACTTACCTTAGCTTTTTTGGCTTGGGGGGTTATTCCTTTTAGCCCAGGTGTCGTACTAGCTGATATTAATGTTGGAATTTTATATATATTTGCTATTAGTTCCATAGGGGTGTATGCTATTTTAATGTCTGGTTGGGGAAGTAATTCTAAATATGCGTTCTTAGGAGCTATTAGAGCAGCAGCTCAGATGATTAGCTATGAAGTGTGTATAGGGCTTATCCTAATATCAGTAATATTATGTGCAGGTTCTCTTAACATCACTCAAATTGTTTTAGCTCAAGCCGAAATTTGGTATATAATACCCTTATTTCCAGCTGCTTTAATGTTCTTTGCTTCGGCATTAGCTGAGACTAATCGGGCTCCTTTTGATCTTACCGAGGGAGAATCAGAATTAGTAGCTGGATATAATGTAGAATATTCTAGTATGTCGTTTGCCCTCTTTTTTTTAGCTGAATACGGCCATATTGTTCTAATGAGCTGTTTGATAAGCTTATTGTTTTTAGGTGGTTGGGCACCTTTCACAGAAATTTTAGGAATGGGTTGCTTAGCCCTTAAAACTACAGTAGTGGTTTTCACATTTGTGTGGGTACGAGCTTCTTTCCCCAGAATGAGGTATGACCAACTTATGTATCTATTATGGAAGTCTTATTTACCTTTTAGTCTTGGTTTAATCGTTTTAGTTTCTGGCCTGCTGATAGGTTTGGATGCAGTACCTTGTTAGCACTCAGGGAGACCCTAATCCCCAGGAGTTGATAACCCTATGGAATCCTCAAACAAAATGTTACGAATAAGAACTCAACACCCATTAATCTCTATTGTGAATGGGATAGTGATTGATCTGCCGGCCCCGTCTAATATTAGTTATTTATGGAATTTTGGTTCTTTGTTAGGGGCTTGTTTAGTTATTCAGTTGATTACCGGAATATTTTTAGCTATGCATTATTGCTCTGACGTTAGTTTAGCTTTTGACTCAATTTCCCACATTTTAAGAGACGTTAATTATGGTTTTATATTAAAGTACATTCATGCTAATGGAGCTTCCTTATTCTTTCTTTGTGTGTATATTCATATGGGGAGAGGACTCTATTATGGAAGCTACATGAAAATGGAAGTTTGGAATGTAGGGGTTATAATATACTTAGTAATGATGTTAACAGCCTTCTTGGGGTACGTATTACCCTGGGGACAAATGTCCTTCTGGGCGGCCACAGTTATTACTAACTTTTGTTCTGCTATCCCCTGTGTAGGCACAGAAATTGTTCAGTGGATTTGGGGGGGATTTAGTGTATCTAACGCGACTCTTAATCGTTTCTTCTCTTTACATTATCTTTTTCCTTTTCTTATAGTTGGACTAGCCATACTACATATTCTTAGTTTACATACAGCCGGGTCGAATAATCCTTTAGGGACTAGTTCTAATATAGATAAAGTCACCTTCCATGTTTATTTTACTTATAAGGACTTGTTTGGATTAATGGTACTTGGCGCTATTTTAGTTATAATTAGTTACTTTATACCTAATGTGTTGGGTGATCCCGAGAATTTTATTCAAGCTAATCCTTTAGTAACTCCTGTTCATATACAACCAGAGTGGTACTTTTTATTCGCATATGCCATACTACGCTCTATACCCAACAAGCTTGGGGGGGTCTTGGCTATGGTAGCTAGTATCTTGGTGCTATTATTATTGCCCTTTATTCATACTAGTAAATTAAGAGCCCTGACATTTAGACCTTTAGGTAAAATAGCATTTTGGTTTTTAGTAGCTGATTTTTTACTATTAACCTGGTTAGGGGCTAACCCAGTAGAGGAACCTTACGTTATGGTTGGCCAATTTGCTTCCTTATTCTACTTTTGTTACTTCTTATTATTAGTTCCTCTGTTAGGTTGGGTAGAAAACTACCTCATAAGTAGCCGCCCTCCTTTAATCTCGTGTTATAAATAGGGTTATGCTGACAGTTATATGTGTTTTTATGGCCTAGGCTCCGCCTATGGCGGCTCCGCTTATGGCCAACGGGGGTGTTGTGCTGGTTATGCCCTATTATTGTCCACTGCCCGGAATATAGATATTACCCCGCTAGGAACGCCTTTGCATGTTGCACTGAGTGTGTTTCCCCTACTCTTACGTCTCTTTTAGCGACGGGTTATATCTTGGGCCACCTGAGGAGACCGAGCCCTCGAATGCGGCCAACTCTGGGGCCTCATTCTAAGCTATATTTGCGGGGCAGGAAGTTAGTTCCTGCCCCAGCCTGCCGCCGTAGATACCGGGAATCTCCTCAAAGGGGATGCTATATGGATAAGAGGTTGAAGACCGCCTGTTCCTATACTATCCTTTTGGGGCTACCGGTATTCCTCCTTGGCCCTAAATCCTAAATAAAAGTGAACCAAGTACCTATGCAATATTTTAACTTAATGGAGGAGAATTATTCTAAGTATGGGTTATCAGTAATTCAGCTTATTCAGATTGGTAAGTTCTATGAACTTTGGCATGAGCCTAATGTTCCTAGTATACAACAAGCATACTCTCAAGCTGAGTTATTAGTTGAGTCGCCTATACCAATTTACATACGAAGTAGGCCTTTAAAGGTAACACCTCCCATTGAGCAAGTTGCCTCGTTACTTGATATGAGAATAATATCACCCGGTAAAAGATCCTTGCTTTATCAAATGGGGTTTCCTATTTATTCTCTTACTACTCATATAAGTACTTTGTTGGATAAAGGTTGAACTATCATAGTTATTGATGAATTAATCACTGGTAAATCAGGGCCGAAACAACGCGCAGTATCTCAGGTTTATTCTCCTGGTTGCAATTTAGAAGACTGTTCTGAATTGTCCTATGTGATATCAATTTATTTTAAAGATGACTTACTAGGTATTACTTTATTTTCAGCCATGAATGGACATAGTATAATGTTTCCTGTCTACTGGGTAGACAGAGACAAAGTAGCTCGACTATTAATTAGTTATCGTATTAAAGAGGTAGTAATTTGGGCGGACTCGGAGCCCGATTCAGGGATACTAAATAAGATCTATGGTTTATTAATTGGTTGGAATTTATTCCCTTCTGAGCCGAATGTTGAAATTGAAGTTATGGGGGAAACATTAACCCCCTCAGGGGGTATAGGTATAGCCCCCTGTTCTTTATCTTATAGGTACGAAAATGGTAATAAGGAGTGGCTTTTGCTTCATATTTATTTGGGTATTAACGAAGAGTGGTTTAACAAAAATTATCAAAAATATACCCTTAGTAAAATATTTCAAAGCACTTGGACGGAAGATGTCAATCAGGTAAATATAATTAGCCTTTTAGGAATATTACAATTTATTAAGGATCGAAATTCTAATTTTATTAAGAATCTCCAACTTCCTGAGTGTTATAATTCTGTTGTTAGCCCCTTAAATTTAATACTATGTAATCGAGCAGAATATCAATTGGACCTATTGCCTAAAAGGGGTAAACTGGGTGGTTTACTTAATTTGGTTGATTACTGTTCTACTGCAATGGGTAAAAGACTACTCAAATTTAGACTTCTCAACCCTATCACAGATTATTCTGAACTAAATCTTCGTTATGAGGAGATTGCTACATTTAGACAATTACTTGATAAGCAAGTGTTTAATAACTCCGAGTTAAAACAAATTAAAGATTTATCCTCTTTACACCGTCAGTGGGCAATATGTGCCTCGAGTGATACTACCCTGCTACCTAAAAAGTTGAATCAAATTTACCGCTCTTATTTGTCTGCTAATAAATTAATAAGGTCATTACTTCCTTTAAACCTACAATTGCCCCCTTCAATTGGCCCCCAATTAGAATTGTTAATTGAGGAAATAAATAGATTTTTTCAAGTAGATAACCTTTCGGGAGATTTCAAAGACATATTACAGCCAACTGATAATCTAACTAACCTCCTCGAACAACAACAAACTTTAAAGGCCCAACTTGCAGAGTGGGCCGAACAAACTTCTAATATTGTATTTCAGGATACAATTTCTATCAAAGCTGAACATTTCAACAAGGAAGGTTATGCCTTTTCTATCTTATCTAAAAAGTTGGCTAGGTTAGAACGTTACTTGGTTAGTAGCCCTGTAACTGACACATCTATCATTATACTAGGTAAAAGAGGGAATTACCAAATAATTACTACTCCCGCTACTCTTAAAGTATCAATTAAACTAAATTTATTAGAAGAACAAGTTAATATTTATGTTAAACAAACTTATAACAGGGAACTTAAAAGATTATATTTTAGTTATTCTGAGCTATTTTCTCCCTTAGAGAATATAATTTCTAGATTAGATGTTGCATTAAGCGGGGCTATCGTGTCTATTAAATTTAATTATACTAAACCTTGCTTATTAACAAATTACACTGATCAGGCCCCAGCTAGGGGTTTAATAGAAGCAACTAATCTACGACATCCATTAATAGAACAGTTAAATACTCAGGAAGAGTGTGTAGCTCATGATATTAGTTTAGAGGATAGGGGAATGCTAATACTCTCAGTAAATGGTGCGGGTAAGTCTACTTTACTTAGAGCAATTGGGGTCAACGTAATCTTAGCTCAGGCAGGAATGTATGTAGCTGCGGATTTATTTAAGTTAAGACCTTACAACTATTTAATTACTCGTATTTTAGGGGGAGACGATCTTCATAAAGGTCAAGGTACTTTTGAGGTCGAAATGAGAGATCTTTCAACTATATTAAAGCTAGCTAATTATAACAGTTTAATATTAGGTGATGAAATTTGCCATGGTACAGAAGTTAATTCAGGGCTAGCAATATTAGCTGCAACAATTGAAAGATTAACAGCTGCACAAACTAGTTTCGTTTTGACCACTCATCTACATCAAGTTTGTTCTTTGATTGATTCACCAGTTCGGTGTTATCATCTATCTGTCATTCAACAGGAAGGTTTAATTTATGAACGTAAATTGAAACCTGGCCCAGGGCCCTCTCAATATGGCATTGAAGTTATGGGGCACATCATTAATAACAAAGAGTTTTATAGTAGTGCTTTAAAATATCGTAAACTTATTAATTGTAAATTACCACCTTTGGGGCTCCGAAGTAAGTCGGGTTCTTTACCAGTATTTCGTCCTTCTAAATATAGTTCGCAAGTTTTTATTGACTCGTGTGAAATATGTGGAGCTCCAGCGGAGGCTATACATCATATTAAACCTAAAAAACTATGTAGGGGACACCCCTTCAATTTAAATCGAAGATCTAACTTGGTGCCAGTGTGCTCAAGTTGTCACTTAGATATACATAGAAATAAGATCTCTATTTTAGGCTGGAAGAGAACACCAACACATAATAAATTATATTGGGTTTATCTTAATAACTCTTTAGACAGTGGAACTGAGTAAAGTCTAGGGTCTATCGGTAAGGACGTGAAATACGAAATAACAAGGGAGAGACTTTGAACTTGTTTGTCCTAACTGAAAAGGGTAAATTGAATAGTTAATTGAAACATCTTACTAAACTATGGGGAATACATCAACTGAGATTCCGTACGTAGCGGCAAGCGATAGCGGAGGAATTGTCTCAAACAGATAATTAAGGTGATTGGACATCTAGACTAAACCCCGATAGACACCTATAGAGAAAGTACCGTGAGGGAAAGACTCCTAATTGGTTCTAAGGTTACCTTTTGCATAATGGGCCTGCAAGATAAGATTTGGCAAGCTTAAATAGTGAATGAAGGCGTAGTGAAAGCAAGGGAAAACTCGTCAGTCAAATCTCCCGAAACCAAGTGATCTAACCATGGCCAGGTAGCTAAGCTTATGCTGCTGACCGAACCAGTGATTGTGGCAAAAATCTTGGATGAGCTGTGGTTAGCGGTGAAATACTAGTCGAACTTGGATATAGCTGGTTCTCTACGAAACTTATCTTAGTAAGGCACTCCAAGTTAATTCTTGCCCCCAAACCAGGGGGGCCTGAATTACTGGTGTAGCAAGACTATGGCGACAAGGCCCCTAGTCAAGAGGGGTAAGCCCTAACCAGTAATTAAAGTCACTAATACAGATTAAGTGTGTAAAGAGGGCCCAACTTAGACAAACAGGAAGTAGGCTTGGAAACAGCCATCTGCACAAGAAAACGTCAAAGTTCACTGAATGAGCTAGGGGACTCTAAGAATTAAGGCGGCTAAATCTGGAACTGAAACTCTGGAAGCCTGCGGCAATCGCAAGAAGGCAACTGGCTTGGTAGTAGAGCGTTCTGTATCTATCCACCTCGTGAGATAAACAGAAGTGATAATGCAGGCATGAGTAGTACAGGATTCACTCCCAAATAAAATATTTATACAACTTCTAAGGGCATCACGCCCGATGGATTATAATTCTTGTACCTGTTCAGGAAAATTATTATAGTGCATAGCACCTTCTATTGTTACTTATGGGACTTAGATCTAGGCATAATTCCTCTTAAGGAACTTGGCAAATAAGATCTCGGCTGTTTACCAAAAACATAGCTCTCTGCTAAAGGTTACTGAAGTATAGAGGGTGAATTCTGCCCAATGGTTGTATAGTGAAACTGAGGACTAACGTATAAAGCGAAACCCAACTGAATGGCCGCGGTAACTCTGACCGTGATAATGTAGCACAATAAATAGCCAATTAATTGTTGGCGGGTATGAATGGAACCACGAGGGTCTTACTGTCTCAAGAGGAAAGCCAATGAAATTATAGTTGTAGTGAAGATACTACATAAACATTGTAAGACGAAAAGACCCTATCGAGCTTTACTGGATACCGATAGCGTTAACTTAAAATGATCTATACTAAGTATCCTAATTTTAAGTTAATAATTTTTGTTGGTAGGACAGTTTAGTTGGGGCGACTACCTTTGAATAAGAAACGAAGGTGAGCTTATGGTATTATTAAAATCTCATTAGCCTGACAGTGAGGGGGACACCCCTAGCTGGCACAAGGATTTACCCACACAGTATATAAGATATACGTAATGGGCTCCTATGTGGGCGATAGTGACCCGATATAATATCCAAAATAAATATCGAAAGCGGATAAAAGCTACCGTAGGGATAACAGCGCAATATTGTCGTAGAGTTCTTATCGAGGACAGTGTTTGCGACCTCGATGTTGAATTGCGGTGCCCTGGTGCTGTAGAAGGTACCTTAGGTTGGTCTGTTCGACCATAAAAACCGTACATGATTTGAGTTCAGAGCGTGGTGACACAGCTCGGTTTCTATCTACAATGTTCAATCCCAACTTTTCTGAGTCCTAGTACGCAAGGAATGGTCTCAGCGAGGCTCGACTATATTGGCCCCATCGACGTAATCAACTTCTGGCTGCTGCAAAGAAGGAGGACAAAAGGTTTAGGGATTAACACCACCTTTTTAGGTGCCATGTGGGTGCATAGCCCCTGGCACCCTATGGAATTAACACTAGGGCTTATCATACTAATAGTGTTAACGTATGGATTAAAGGCTACTACTCTAAGATTAGCAACACTCTGTTTAGGAGTTACACTACTTATGGGTGCTGCTGGGTTATTAGCTGAGCCCCATCTGCTATGTTGGCCGCAGGCTATTAAGATGTTGGTAATGCTAAGTGGGTTAGCCATACTATGTATGCTGGACCATCGAACATCGCATCGATCAAGTTCTTTATTGATTTTATTAGTGATCTTAGGTAATTTATTACTTATTGGGTCAACAAATTTAATTTCGATATATTTAGCATTAGAAATGCAAACATTATGTATGTTTATCTTAGTGGCTTATAATAAAAATTCATTGTTATCAGCAGAAGCTGGATTAAAATACTTCGTGTTAGGGGCACTATCTTCGGGGTTGTTCCTGTTTGGTTGTGCCTTAATTTATGGCTCCACAGGAGAGCTTGAGCTTCAATTTATTCGTATGAGTATAATATCTTATGGGGCATTAGCTGGTAAGTGTCTTATTACTATCTCATTATTATTTAAAGTATCTGCAGCTCCATTTCATATGTGGGCCCCTGATGTATACGAAGGAGCTCCAACTTGGGTAGCTGCGCTATTATCTATCGTGCCTAAATTGGGGGTACTAGCTATTATAATACAAATAGGCCTAAATGAAATAGGATTATTAGTGGCCGGATTAATCTCTCTGATTATCGGGGCTATAGGAGCTTTGAATCAAACTCGTATAAAAAGATTATTAGCTTATAGCGGGATAGGTCATATAGGGTTTGTGCTGCTTGGAATAGCTATAGGGTATATAGAAAGTATTCAGGCTAGTTTAATGTATATGGGTGCCTATATATTAACTCAAGTATTACTTTGGTCTGTAGTACTTATTATATCACCTAAAAGAGATATGCTTATTGAGTTTAGTGGTATTTCAAGATTAAACCCAATCTTAGCATTAGCACTAGCTGCAGGTTTATTGTCTACTGCAGGAATCCCCCCTCTAATTGGGTTTTTAGCTAAATGGTATATTATCTTAGCAGCTGTTGGTCAAGGCCACTATCTTAGCGCTTTAATAGCTTTAGTCTGCTCCGTAATAGCTGGAGTTTATTACCTTAGATTAGTTAAAATTATGTTTTATCAACCTTTATCAACACCTTTAGTAATAACAAATATACTAAATTCTCCACGTAAAACAGGTTTGGGCAAGGCCATATTAATAGGGGTAAGTTTATATTTAGTATTAACAACTATAGTATGTCCTAGTTTGTTTTTTCAGTTAACACATTTGATTATTTTAGATTTATTTCCATGTACCTTCTAGTAATATTAATACCTTTATTAAGTGCAGTCGGAAGCGGACTAGGGGGTCGTTATCTAGGAAGAAGGGGGGCTGGCTTGTTAGCTTCTGTGTGGGTTATTGTTAGTAGTCTTCTTTCTTTTGTATTATGTTATGAAATCCTTATTAATGGGGCCACAGTATATATAGAGTTAGGAAGATGGATAGAGTCTGATTTACTAATAACTAATTTTGGCTTACAATTTGATATASTAACAGCTGTAATGTTAATAGTAGTAACCACAATTAGTGGGTTAGTTCATATTTATTCTACAAGTTATATGARAGAAGACCCCCATTTACCTAGGTTTATGAGTTATCTGTCCTTATTTACCTTTTTTATGTTAGTTTTAGTTACTAGTAACAATTATGTGCAATTATTTATTGGTTGGGAAGGTGTTGGTTTATGTTCTTACTTATTAATTAACTTTTGGTTCACACGTATCCAAGCTAACAAGGCAGCAATTAAGGCAATGTTAATTAATAGAATAGGAGATATAGGATTAATGTTAGCTATCATATTAATCTGGAAAGAATTTGGGGTATTAGATTACTGTAGTTTGTTTTCCACCTTGTACCCATCTTCGGCGTGTACTTGGATTTGTATACTACTAACTATCGGGGCCATAGGAAAATCTGCCCAATTAGGGTTACATACTTGGTTGCCAGATGCTATGGAGGGCCCCACACCTGTTTCAGCCCTAATTCACGCAGCAACAATGGTAACAGCAGGAGTATTTTTAATTATAAGGTCAGCTCCCCTTTTTGATCATTCTCCAACTGCAACAATTATTGTGGGTTTAGTTGGCTCCCTAACTGCTTTCTTTGCTGCCACAGTGGGATTAGTCCAATCGGATATAAAAAAGGTTATTGCTTATTCTACTTGTAGTCAATTAGGATACATGGTAATGGCCTGTGGTACTTATAGCTGTACAAGTAGTTTATATCATCTACTAACTCATGCTTTCTTTAAGGCTTTATTATTCTTGGGGGCAGGCTCAATAATCCATGCCCTTTTAGATGAACAAGATCTTAGGAAGATGGGGGGAATAATTAGGGGCTTACCTTTAACTTATATATTAATGTTGATTGGTTCATTGTCTTTGGCTGGTTTTCCCTATTTATCTGGATTTTACTCTAAAGATTTAATGTTGGAGTTAACTTATAATAGTTATTGTTTAATATCTATTTATTGGTTGGCTTCAATTACAGCTTTCTTAACCGCTTTTTATTCATTTCGATTAATATACCTAAGCTTCGTGTCTAAGCCTAATTTAACACGTATAAGCGCACAACACTTACAAGAAGCTGATTGGAACTTATTGGGCCCGCTATTAGTATTAGGGGCAGGGAGTATTTTAGTTGGTTACATAGCTCAAAATATGGTGTTTGCGCCAGGTGTGCGCCCATTGCCGCTTGTGGGTACAATAGTATCTTTAGCACCAGTTATTATGTCTGTAACAGGAATATTACTAGTGTTTATACTTCGTCCATATATTATATATTATATTACGCGCCCTAGCATATACGGATTCTTATTTTATGCCTGGGAGTTTAACCAAATAGCAAATTATTATGTTGGAAGCACAGTTTGGAAGTTTGGTCATACTATCTCTTATCGTACTATAGATAGGGGTATTTTAGAGATTTTAGGCCCTACTGGAATAGCCCGATTTATAGTTGATATAACTAAAGAGTTAAGCAGCTTACAATCTGGTTTATTATTTAATTATGCATTAATAATATTAGTTGGTACAGCTATCGCACTTAAGTACCTAGCCCTAATTTAGATATGAATAAAATAAAAACTTTTTGTCTAATTAATCATAGTTGGATACTAGCTTTTTTGTGTGGGTTAATATATTTAGTTGTTACTGTCAGATCTAACCTCGTATACGCCTTAACTCCGCTCCCTCCCTTAATTCCACCACTTGCCCCACCTGTACCTATTTTGGTCTTCCCACCTTACCTTCTGAATGCATATGGCATTGGGGAGTCACTTCCCCCACTAATGTGGGGTGTTAATATTCTATCGCCCCCTACACTTCCTATTTACTATAACACTATATTGACTGTGATGCCCCTGCAAGAGTCTGTTGAGATTGAATATGGGCTAGTTAATCTTGTTAGTGATTGAACTATGTACATAGGCCAACAGATAACGGAGCCATTAGTAAGCCTGGAAACAGTCACTGAACAACACTGGGCCTGTACTACTGTTAATAATGGCACGTCGTATGTGTTCGATCTAGATAATGGGCGTCTGGTGCGGGAGTATGCGCCCCAAGATTTTGCGGGGGCTAACTGGGTAGAGGACGCTAAGGTCACATAGGGCCCTTGAGGTTATATGATATGATATTAGCTAGTATTGTAGGCTCTATCTTAATAAGTATAGTAATAATAGCATGAATTCCCAGGGAAAATAGTATAAAACTACGCCAACGAGCGTTAGAATGGTCTCTAATAACATTCGCTCTTTCTCTTTTATTATTAGTTAACCTCCATCGAGAAGCTCAATTTCAACAGATAATAGAATTCAATTGGGTAAGTACAATAGGTTGGTTTGAGGGTTCTCCTATATTATTTGCTATTGACGGGATCTCTATATTTTTTATTGTACTAAGTACTTTGTTAACACCAATTTGTATTTTGGTAAGTTGGGACAGTATTAAGTTTCTTGTTAAGGAGTTTATTATGTGTCTTCTAGGTATTGAATTACTATTAATTGGAGTATTCTCAACATTAGATTTATTAATATTTTATGTGTTATTTGAGAGTATATTAATTCCAATGTTTTTAATAATAGGGGTGTGGGGAGCTCGGGCAGAAAAAATAAAAGCTGCCTATTATTTCTTCTTTTTTACTCTAGTTGGCTCAATACTAATGTTACTTAGTGTAGCAGTTATTTATAGAACAACGGGCACAACTGACTACTTATCCTTAACTAACATTCAGATTTCCACTTCAATACAAATCTGGTTATTTATAGGCTTTTTCCTTAGTTTGGCAGTTAAGATACCAATGATGCCCTTTCATATCTGGCTACCTCTTGCGCATGTTGAGGCCCCTTTAGCTGGCTCAGTGATTCTAGCTGGAATACTATTAAAGTTAGGGGGTTATGGATTCATTAGATTCGCTTGGACTATTTTCCCTGAAGCAACAGAGTATTTAGCACCAATCATATTAACATTATCATTAATAGCAGTAATATATGGGAGTTTAACTACTTGTAGACAGGTAGATGCGAAACGGTTGATAGCTTATTCCTCGGTAGCTCATATGGGAATTGTAACAATAGGCTTATTTACTCATACGATGGAGGGTTTGATAGCTTCTATATTCTTAATGATAGCTCATGGAGTAGTTAGTCCAGCTTTATTTATAGCAGTAACACTGCTCTATGAAAGACATCATACAAGGTTAGTTCGATATTATAGAGGAGTAGTTATGACTATGCCCCTATTTTCTATCGTGTTTATGGTGTTTACTTTAGCTAATATAGCTGTTCCTCTTAGTTGTAACTTTGTCGGAGAATTTTTATCCTTAGTAGCTGCTTTTTCTACTAGTACATCATTAGGAGTTCTTACCTCATCTAGTATGGTCATAGCTGCTGCTTATTCGTTATATTTATATAATAGAATCTGTTTTGGGCAACTTTCTCCATACTTAATATTTTCGAGAGATATTAATAGACGAGAGTTTAATGGGCAATTACCGTTAATAGTGGCTATTGTGTTATTGGGGGTAGTTCCATACCCTCTAATCGAGTTAGTTCGTGTGTGTTTGCCTAGATTCTTATAATTTCCTCTTATCTTATGACCTGTTGGGTACTTCGTATTGGATATATTAGGTGGGCCCTAATGCCCAGCTGTTCCATATGTGCCTATCCTTCCTTTTTAATCAGGAGTTAACCTCTTAATAAATTTAGGGCTCGAACAGCAATTGTACCACGTAAACGGTAATAGTTAACCATAATGGCTAAACCGATAGCAGACTCAGCAGCTGCAACAGTTAAAATCATAATAGCAAAAATTTGACCAAAAAGCGTATAAAACACACGAGACTCAAAAAGAAGCAAAATAGTAGAAGCCAGTAAAACTAACTCTACACACATTAACATAATAATTAAATTGCTTCTATTAAGAATAATGCCTAAGATTCCAATTAATAAGATGACAATTGATAATATTAGATAGGACATGCGCTCGAGCTGACTCCTAGTATTAAGTAGTTGGGCTAGCCTTCCCACTCTAATCCCCCTTCTATTCACTCATAAATTAATCCTAAAGTTAAAATAAACAAAAATAACATAACAACCCAATATCCAAATAAGGGCAGGCTCATATAAGTAACAGCCCAAGGAAATAGGAAAGATATTTCAAGATCAAATATTAAAAACAAGATACCAATTAAGAAGAATCTAACGGAGAAGGGGTTACCCGGGTTATCAAAAGGATCAAACCCACACTCATATACTGACACTTTCTCCATATCGGGTTGTTTATTTACTAATAGATAAGATGCCCCTAAAATTAGAACTGATAATGTCCCGCTAACAATTAGTAGTATTAGTATTCCTTTGAACTCCATGTTCCTAAACGGAGACGTGCTTAGCACTTTCACTTAAAGGTGCTTTCTGCTGATTTGCAGGAAGAGATCTTGCCTACTACGTCCCTCTACGTGGGAATTATATAAAGAAGGTGTACTTGGCTGCTTAGCTAATAATATAGCCCCAACCATGGCTACTAGTAGCACTAAACTAGCAACTAACACTAATTCATAATAAGCTGTATAAAGATGACTCCCAATTGCCTCTATGTTGGTTCTAGATCCTATAACAGGATTGTGGGTACTGCTTATGTCTTTAGGGTTATTGGTTAGTAAACTATAAAATAGGAATATTACAGATAATCCTACAGGTAAGAAATGCGAGTGATCCTGAGAATCTACCTTATTAGGCTGTTGAATTAACATAATTACGAACAAGAATAAAATAGCGATAGCCCCTACGTATACAACTATAAATATTAAGCCTATGTAGTCTAATCCCAATGATATAAACATAACAGCAGCATTAACAAAGGCTATAACTAACCAGAATACCGAATAAACAGGATTCGGCGTAGATATAACCATAAAACTAGCCCCAACTATTCCTAAGGATATTATTATAAGTAAACTATCTCCTTGAATATAGAAACCCCCAGTATGAAGAGGCTGCTGAAGGCTCACTGGTAAATCGCCCGATGATGCCCCTAAAATTAGAACTGATAATGTCCCGCTAACAATTAGGAAGATTACTACTCTTACAAAGTTATCCATGGTGATCCCTTGGGTAGAGGCAGGAGTTGAACCTGCATAATCAGATTATGAGTCTGAAAACTTACCGTTAGTTGACTCTACAAGCTGAGCTTAGCTAAGCACTATGTAACCATGGCCCGGGCTAAGAGCCCCACCAGTAAATACATACATATAAAAACAACCAAACCACATCTACAAAATGCCAATACCAACTAGCAGCCTCAAAACCAAAATGATGATGACGAGTATAGTGATAACCTATCAATCTAGTTAAACATACAGCCAAAAATATAGTCCCAATAATAACATGAAAACCATGAAAACCTGTGGCTATAAAAAAGGTTGAACCGTATACGGAGTCTGAGATTGTAAAAGGCGCTTCGTAATACTCCATAACTTGTAGGGCTGTAAATTGAATCCCAAGTATTACTGTGCAAGTAAGTGCTTGTATGGCTTCTAGTCTCTGTCCGCTAACTATGGCGTGATGTGCCCATGTAACTGTTGCTCCTGAACTAAGCAATATAGCTGTATTTAATAGAGGTACAGAAAATGGGTCTAACACTTCTATACCAACAGGGGGCCAAACAGCCCCTAACTCTATAGTGGGTGATAAACTACTATGAAAGAAAGCCCAAAAGAACGCAAGAAAGAAGCAAACTTCAGAAGTAATAAAAAGGATCATACCATATCTTAATCCTCTTCTTACTATCTGAGTATGATGTCCTTGGAAAGTGGCCTCTCTAATAACATCTCTCCACCAAACAATCATTGTTAATATTAATGTAACTGCACCTAGATACATTATCCATGTATAACTATAATGAAAATATAATACTGAGCCAACTGTGATCAGTAAAGCCCCAATTGAGCCTATATAAGGCCATGGACTAGGGTCTACTAAATGATAAGGGTGATAAGCCTTACTCATGGAGACTAATACTCCTACCTGTATGGTTAATGTAGATTTAGAGTATCATTAATGTATATGGCAGTTAACAGACAAAATACATATGCTTGAACCAGGGCCACGGCAATCTCTAGTAAAGTTATAAAAACCATTATTAATATTGGACCTAAGCTTAATACTAACATTCCATTATTAATCATTGCAAACCCAAAACTTGCTAATATAGCAAATAAAAGGTGTCCAGCAGATAAATTAGCAGCTAATCGAACACCTAAAGAGATTGCCCTGGAAATATAGCTAAGTGTTTCAATTAGAACTAATGCGGGGGCTAATGCTAAAGGAGCTCCACTAGGCATCATCATTGAAGCAAAGTTCCAACGGAATTGTGTTATCCCCAATATTGTTACTGCTATTAAAATAGATAAACTTAATCCAAAAGTAATAACAATGTGGGCAGTTGGGGTAAATACATAAGGAAATAGACCTAACAGATTTAATCCAGCAATAAATGTAAACAAAGTTATAATAAGGGGAAAATATTGGGTCCCCTTATTAGCTGTAGCATCTTTAACTAATCCTAAGAAGTGGGTATATACAATTTCTTGTGTAGACTGCACTCTTGAAGGTATTAGTTTATATGAACAACTTCCTATTAATACTATGCTTAATAGGATAAGCATCATAATAGAAGAATTAGTAATTATACCTCCAATTATCCCAACTACATTAAACTGATCGAAGAAAGAAGCTGCCATATGAAATATACAAAGTGGGCCTATCTATGAAGTATATCTTGTAGTATAGCATGTGCTTTATTAACTCCGAGCCCCCTACTGGGGGCTGCCCCCTCTTCCTGTAATATACTTCTTATACGTAAGTTATTCTGAATTTTAGGTAAAATAAACAAACCCATAATACTATAAAGTGTTAACAAGGTTATTAATGTCCAGCTATATTGAGTTAAATAGGCGGTTATATCTAAGTGAGGCATTGTTTTACGATTGAAAGATCCCTTAAAGATCAGCATATAATGAAGATAGCCAGCTGATATATTTATCCACGCTAACGGCTTCTATAACAATAGGCATAAAGGAGTGATTAGCGCCACATAACTCGGAACATTGACCATAAAATATTCCCGGCCTTTTAACTAAAAATCCAGTTTGATTAAGACGTCCAGGCACAGCGTCCACTTTAATACCTAATGAAGGCACAGCAAATGCGTGAAGCACATCTGCCCCAGTAACTAGAACTCTAACATGAGTATCAACAGGAACAACCATTTTATTGTCAACTTCTAACAGTCTAAGATCGCCTGGTTCAAGCTCAGTCGTAGGCACCATATAAGAATCAAATTCTAAGGTACTATCTTCACCTCAGGTAGTTTGATAGTCTGAATATTCATAAGACCAATACCATTGATGACCTATGGCTTTTACTGTCACACCTGGTTCTACTATTTCATCCATTAAATAAAGTAGTTTCAAAGAAGGGAATGCTATAAACACTAATATAATTGCTGGAATTATGGTCCAAACAATCTCTATTGTGACTCCTTCTACAAGATAGCGATGATAAGCTTGGCCTGTTAATCCTCTTACAATCAACCATAATACAACTGTTATAATAACAATTAAAATAAACATAATTTGGTTATGAAGAAATAAAATCTCTTCCATAACAGGACTAGCAGCATCTTGGAAGCTTAGTTGAAATGGCTCAGCCACGTCACGTAGGAGCGAGGCCCCTAATAATGCATTAATTGTAGTTTTCATTCTTCTCTAGGCCGACCACTTAAGCTTACGGCCCAGGGAAATAAGACCCGTAAGTTACGCTGCATACATATTAGAATCTTAGATTTAAGTTCCGTACATACAGCCCAAGTAGGTTGCAGGTAAGAGTGTTCTTATCTACTTTAGATTACTTTTAACCTAGAGTAAGC